AAAAATCTCAAATATCCGTGATCATGAGACATATAATTATCACTATAAATAAGAACCATAATTCCAACAGTAGTGATTAATATTGACATAATAGAAGTAAGTGGATCGATCAAGTATCCGAATTCTAAAGAAAAATCATTATTGATAATCCAAGACCATACATATTGATAGACAGAACTGCTATTTATTTGCTGAATAGACAGATTCATGGAAAAAATCATGACTATACTTAACAATAAAACGCTTTGAAAAGCCCACATACGACGAATACTTTTTGTTGCCGTCGGAAAAAGAAGAAGTCCCAACCCTATTAACATAGGAACTGGAAGTGGAAGAAAAGGTATTATCCACGCATATTGATATATCTGTTCCATAAAAAAAGTTTTTTATTCTTAATTAATTGTTTCCGATTCACCGGATTTTACTTCTTTCGAAAAAAAGTCAATAAAAAAATCAATATATGCACTAACTTATTTAATAATTTTATATTAGTATTTATTCTGAGTCTTTTCAAAATCGTTCAAATATTCAAAACAAGAAGTTCTAATTGGTCAAATGATATGACCAAGCGACATATAAAAACAAATACTTATAATAGGAAAATCTAAATTCTTATTATTATTACGATAAATTATCATAATAATAAGAATTTAGATTTGTAGAGCAAGGATAAAAATTTGGGCTAAAAAGAGTACTTGATGCTGATATGAATTATAGGATTAACTAAGGTCATCGGTCTAATGAAATAAAAACTCTTGATTTTAGTTAGTTTATTTCAACTCATTAACTAATTCATTATGGGATTCATTGTTTTCCATTTCAATTTATTAGTAAATTTCAGATTTTAGAAGATTATAGATCTAAAATGAACTTTTTTATCGAGAAAGGATAAAAAATGACTGAGATATTTTTTTATCAAACCACGTATCCTTTAACAGATTTATTACTAGTCTCACTCGAATTTTAAAATGGAATTTAGGTGTATTTTTTATCAAAACAAAAAAACTCAATTTATTAGGCAAAAGTTTACAAGCCTTTGAAGTATTTTATTACATGTAAATAAAGTATAGAATAACAAAAATAAAAGTCTTTTAGGTTTTTTATTGATTTTATTAAGTTTGATTGATTTTTATGCCATAGCAGATTCTAAAGATATAACTTTGAGAGATAAACAACGAGAACTAAAAGTTCCAAACGAAAAAATTTAGGTTTTACAAATAGTGTATGGAATCAAAATTTTGTTATTTCGAGTAATTTTTGATCCAATTTTCACGGATCTTTGACATATCTATATTTCTTTTTTTTTGAATAGAATCTTATTTAGAGAAAAAAATAGATAATGAATAAGAAATAATAATTTGTTTTGAACAATAGATGTCTTTCACATCCAACTATAACAATAAGTAACTTCTTCATTTTAAAATGGCAGTTCCAAAAAAACGTACTTCGATATCAAAAAAGCGTATTCGTAAAAATATTTGGAAAAGGAAAGGATATTGGGCAGCGTTAAAAGCTTTGTCATTAGGGAAATCTCTTTCTACCGGGAATTCAAAAAGTTTTTTTGTACGACAAACAAATAAGTCCTAAAATATTGGAATAATTTGTGAATTTCAAAGTTAATATAAAATTAACAATTGGTAGTCCCTATTCTAATCAATATGAAATAGACTCTTAATTATAAAATTATAAGATAAGATGTCTAAAAGAAGAATTCTTCCGTTTTCTGAATTCTAAAATTTTTTTTTTAGTATATTTTCACTCAGATTTTGGTGGTGTGGTGGGGAGTCTTATTTTCCCCATCGACCTTTACAAAAATAAAAAATTTTTCTCTTTCTCGGGAAGGGCAGATATAAGATTTTTAGTTCAAATTAATTAATTGTTGAAACTAATGGATTTCATGTTAAAAATTTTTGGATAATTTTCTGACTTCTTAATTTATTGTATTTACTATATGTAATGTATTTAACATAAAAAGAACTTAATTGTTGAGATATTATATATATGTACAAATAATGTGTCAATTTGGAGTAATCCAAAATAGGCATATTTTGGATTCATTTAGAAAATTAATTTTTGTCTTAAATTTTGAAATCAGATAAACCAGAAATAATGACAATAAAAGTAAAAAAAAATGATTCTATCGAAAGAATTATCTAGTTGCAAGAGTTGTTTTTTAGAATAGGATAAACTACGTCAAAGCCTTAAGATAAATAAACCGGACACCCTAAAGGAAAATAAATGAAACTAATGAACCTTCAAATTGACTTTTGAACTAGTTTTTTTATCAATTTGAATCTTTACTAAAAAAACTTATTTGATTGAATTGACTTGTTCAATCTCGACGATTGAATATAAATAGGCTATTATGAGTTCGAGCAAGCCGCTATGGTGAAATCGGTAGACACGCTGCTCTTAGGAAGCAGTGCTAGAGCATCTCGGTTCGAGTCCGAGTGGCGGCATGCCATCTTCTAAAAGAGATCCAATAGATAGATAGATCCTA